AAGATGCAAAAATACGGAATTGTATCAAGAACTATGTACAAAAAAATAGGAAAATATCCTCAGGTTTCGAAGGAATTGCACGTATAACAATTCAAAAAAAAATCGATTTGATCCAAGTCATAATCTATATTGGATTCCCAAATTTATTAATAGAGGGGCAAACACGAGGAATCGAAGAATTACAGACGAATGTACAAAAGGAGTTTCATTCTGTAAACCGGAGACTCAACATTGCTATCACAAGAGTTGAAAAACCTTATGGACAACCTAATATTCTTGCAGAATATATAGCTTTACAATTAAAAAATAGAGTTTCGTTTCGAAAAGCAATGAAAAAAGCTATTGAATTAACTGAACAAACGGATACAAAAGGAATTCAAGTGCAAATAGCAGGCCGTATCGACGGAAAAGAAATTGCACGTGTTGAATGGATCAGAGAGGGTAGAGTTCCCCTACAAACAATTCGCGCTAAAATTGATCATTGTTCCTATACAATACGAACTATTTATGGAGTATTAGGTATAAAAATTTGGATATTTGTAGACGAGGAATAATCAACCTTGTCTTCCCATTCTGTCCAGTGATAAAACAAAAAATGACAAACTCTTTCATTCTTTTTTCGTTAAAAATAAAAAAATGAACAATTCTAATTCTATAAGGTTAAATAAAAATTCGATTGATCATTTGGTATAATTGCTATGCTTAGTGTGTGACTCGTTAGTTTTTTCTTTATAGTTTCAAGTTGGGATTCAAAAATAAAAATAAAAATAAACTGACCCCTGCTATAAACTTTGTAATTATATAAAATAAACTAATAACCAACTTATTGCTTCGTATTGTCGAGATCCCAAGAAACAGTCACTATATGAATGAGTGGATCTATCATATGGTTGTAGCAACTGAAATTCTTTCAACAAAAAATAGATCTTATTATGGGTTGTAAAGCAAAAAAAAAAAATAAATAAAGGGATATGGATAAATGGAAGGATGATAGAAAGAAAGAAAGAACAAAAATATCAATGGTATATGATTCCAATATGTATGGTCTACGAATCACGTCATAAAAGGCAGTGTGATAAAGCATCAATACTGATAATCAATACTGATAAGATAATTATAAATATAAGAATTTAAAAATGAATTAAAATAGAATAAAATAATAAAGAGCCTTCAGGTTAATAAAAACTGAGGAAATTGACTTGGGAACAAATTTTGTTGGAAGCTCCATTGCAAAGTTCGGACCTAACCATTAATGGAGAAGCTATGGGAACGACAGAACCTGTGACTGCATAGGCTTCTATTGAAAATGAATCCTAATAATTCATTGGGTGGGATGGCGGAACGGACCAAGAAAAAATTGATTTATTCTGAGAGGTTATGAATTGAACCTTCGAATGAAACAGGAAAGAGTAAATATTCGCCCGCGAAACCTCTATTTATTGGATTACAATCTTTTGTCGTAATTTGATAGAGGTAAAAAAATAAGGAAAGGATTCGTTATGTTATAAAAATAAAAAAGAGAAACATTACATTATCTATAAAGATACATAAATCTACACACACGTCTAGCTGTATTGTATATCTTGTATCTACATCTTCCTTCTTATGTAGGAAATTAAATATCAATAAAAGCCATTACTTGGTGTATTATCTATTAATGTGTACCTATTAATGTGTATCTATTAATGTGTATCTATAATATTATTTTATTGAATTTGAATCCTTTCATTCGCGAGGAGCTGGATGAGAAGAAACTCTCATGTCCGGTTCTGCAGTAGAGATGGAATTAAGAAACAACCATCGACTATAACCCCAAAAGAACCAGATTTCGTAAACAGCATAGAGGAAGAATGAAAGGAATATCTTGTCGAGGCAATCATATTTGTTTCGGCAGATACGCTCTTCAGGCACTTGAACCTGCTTGGATTACAGCTAGACAAATAGAAGCAGGGCGAAGAGCAATGACACGATATGCACGTCGTGGTGGAAAAATATGGGTACGTATATTTCCCGACAAACCTGTTACAGTAAGACCCGCGGAAACACGTATGGGTTCGGGGAAGGGATCCCCTGAATATTGGGTATCCGTTGTTAAACGGGGTCGAATACTTTATGAAATGGGTGGAGTATCAGAAACTGTAGCTAGAGCAGCTATTGAGATAGCTGCGCGCAAAATGCCTATACGAACTCAATTTCTTATTTCAGGATAGAGATGTAGAACTAAACAAAAAGGGGTATTGGGGATGAAAAAACAACCGCAGGTTTATTTATTTCTGGACCGACAATATTTCTTTTTTTTTTTCTTTCATACTTTTGCATTGAAATAACAGATTGAAATAAAAATGATATGATTCAACCTCAGACCCTTTTGAATGTAGCGGATAACAGCGGAGCTCGAAAATTGATGTGTATTCGAATCATAGGAGCTGGTAATCACCGATATGCTCATATTGGTGATGTTATTGTTGCTGTAATCAAAGAAGCAGTTCCCAATATGCCTCTAGAAAGATCAGAAGTAATTAGAGCTGTAATTGTGCGTACATGTAAAGAACTCAAACGTGAAAACGGTATGATAATACGATATGACGACAATGCTGCAGTTGTCATTGATCAAGAAGGAAATCCAAAAGGAACTCGAGTTTTTGGTGCGATCGCTCGAGAATTGAGACAGTTAAATTTTACTAAAATAGTTTCATTAGCTCCCGAAGTATTATAAATAGTAGTAGATGAGACTATGATATAGTAGGGTATCTGAAATAGATCAAATAGATCAAATTAGTAGATTGTGTCTCACGTATATACTTTATAAAAAAAAAGAAAAAAAAAAAAAGGGAAACATGTTGATTATATCAAAATTAGGAGGAACCTATAATTCTAGTTCGTCATGGGTAGGGACACTATTGCCGATCTAATAACTTCTATAAGAAATGCTGACACGGATAAAAAAGGAAGGGTTCGAATAGCATCTACAAATATCACCGAAAACATTGTTAAAATACTTCTACGAGAAGGTTTTATTGAAAACGTTCGGAAACATCAGGAGAGTAAGAAATATTTCTTGGTTTCAACTCTGCGACATAGAAAAACCAGAAAAGGAATATATAAAACTAGAACCATTTTAAAGCGTATCAGCCGGCCCGGCTTACGAATTTATTCCAACTATCAACGAATTCCTAAGATTTTAGGTGGAATGGGAATTGTAATTCTTTCTACTTCTCGAGGTATAATAACAGATCGAGAAGCTCGACTAGAAAGAATTGGAGGAGAAATTTTGTGTTATATATGGTAATCTTCCACCTCTGGTATCCGAATTTGATCTCTAACTTCCTATTTGTAAAATAGAGAGGAAAAGTGAGTTATATAACTCTTCCTCCATTAGTTGATACTTCAAGGAGGTTACCTGGAATGAAAGAACAAAAATTGATTCATGAGGGTTTAATTACTGAATCACTTCCCAACGGTATGTTCCGGGTCCGTTTAGATAATGAAGATCTAATTCTAGGATATGTTTCAGGGAGGATCCGCCGCAGTTTTATACGGATACTACCGGGAGATAGAGTAAAAATTGAAGTAAGTCGTTATGATTCAGCCAGGGGACGTATAATTTATCGACTTCGCAACAAAGATTCGAACGATTAGGTTATTTTTTTAACCATGGGTATACAATTCGAAGTTCAAAAAAAATTCAAGAGACTTATTCTCTTCCAAGGAGTGGATTCAGAATTAAGGAATAAAAAATATGAAAATAAGGGCTTCCATTCGTAAAATTTGTGAAAAATGTCGACTGATTCGCAGGCGTGGGCGAATTATAGTGATTTGTTCCAATCCGAAACATAAACAGAGACAAGGATAATTCTTCTAAAAAAGAACTTTACTTTCCAAAATAAAAAAAAAAAATATATGTAAAAATAAGGTAAAGGATCTGTTTTAACATGAAATGGATATCTCCGTATCTTTTCTTTTTGTATATTTCTGACTCATAAATATGAGATGATAAAATATGACAAAAGCTATACCAAGAATTGGTTCACGTAGGAATGGGCGTATTGGTTCACGTAAGAATGGACGTAGAATACCAAAAGGCGTTATTCATGTTCAAGCGAGTTTCAACAATACCATTATAACTGTTACAGATGTACGAGGTCGGGTAGTTTCTTGGGCCTCCGCCGGTACTTCTGGATTCAAAGGCACAAGAAGAGGAACACCTTATGCTGCTCAAGCCACAGCGGTAAATGCTATTCGTACAGTGGTTGATCAGGGTATGCAACGAGCAGAAGTTATGATAAAGGGTCCTGGTCTCGGAAGAGATGCAGCATTAAGAGCCATTCGTAGAAGTGGTATATTATTAAGCTTCGTACGTGATGTAACACCTATGCCACATAATGGATGTCGACCTCCTAAAAAAAGACGTGTGTAGAAATAAGAATTAAACCGATTTCAAGAGAAATAAATGATCAAATAATAATACTAGTCTAGTATAGTATGGTTCGAGAGGAAGTAGCAGGATCCACTCGAACACTACAGTGGAAGTGTGTTGAATCAAGAGTAGACAGTAAGCGTCTTTATTATGGTCGTTTCATTCTGTCACCACTTATGAAAGGTCAAGCTGATACCATCGGTATTGCCATGCGAAGGGCCTTACTTGGAGAAATAGAAGGAACATGTATCACACGTGCAAAATCTAAGAAGGTGCCACATGAATATTCTACGATAGTAGGTATTGAGGAATCAGTACATGAAATCTTACAAAATTTGAAAGAAATTGTATTGAGAAGTAATCTCTATGGAGTTAGAGACGCGTCAATTTGCGTAAGGGGTCCTAGATACGTAACCGCTCAAGATATCATCTCACCACCTTCCGTAGAAATAGTTGACACGACACAACATATAGCTAACCTGACGGAACCAATTGATTTGTGTATTGGATTACAAATCAAGAGAGATCGCGGATATCGTATGGAACCCATAAATGACTCTCAAGATGGAAGTTACCCTATAGA